AGGAATGACCCCTTATTTTATAATGATGATGGATCATATCATACCAATATGAATCCATTTTATTCCATTTTTTCAAAGACAAAACTTCAACAATCATTTAACCAAAATCAAGTAACTGTTCGTACGTTGTTGGGTAAAAATAAGGAATGTCAATCTTTTATCATTTTGTCATCATCCAATTGTTTTCGAATCGGTCCATTCCCATTTAACGGTGTAAAATATCACAAAGAATCAATTAAAAAAGATGACCTAATTCCAATTAGGAATTCATTGGGTCTTTTAGGAACAGCCCTTCAAATTACGAATTTTTTTTCATTTTACTATTTAATAACTCATAATCCGATCTTGGTAACTAATTATTTACAACTTGACAATTTAAAACAAACCTTTCAAGTACTCAAATTCAAATATTATTTAATGGATGAAAATGGGAGAATTTATAATCCCGATCCAGACAGTAACATTATTTTGAATCCATTCAAATTGAATTGGTATTTTCTTCATTACAATTTTTGTGAAGAGACATCCACAAAAATTTGTCTTGGACAATTTCTTTGTGAAAATGTATGTATAGCCAAACATCAACCGCATTTAAAATCGGGTCAAGTTTTAATTGTTCAATTTGACTCTGTAGTAATAAGATCGGCTAAGCCTTATTTGGCCACCCCAGGAGCAACAGTTCATGGTCATTATGGGGAAATCATTTATGAAGGGGATACATTAGTTACATTTATATATGAAAAATCGAGGTCTGGTGATATAACGCAAGGTCTTCCAAAAGTGGAACAAGTCTTGGAAGTTCGTTCGATTGATTCAATATCCATGAATCTAGAAAAGAGGATTGATGGTTGGAACGAACATATAACAAGAATTCTAGGGATTCCTTGGGGATTCTTGATTGGAGCTGAGCTAACTATGGCGCAAAGTCGTATCTCTTTGGTTAATAAGATACAAAAGGTTTATCGATCCCAGGGGGTGCAGATCCATAATAGGCATATAGAAATTATTGTACGTCAAATAACATCAAAAGTCTTGGTTTCAGAAGATGGAATGTCTAATGTTTTTTTGCCCGGTGAACTAATTGGGTTGTTGCGGGCGGAACGAACGGGGCGCGCTTTGGAAGAAGCTCTCTGTTACCGAGCTATCTTATTGGGAATAACGAGAGCATCTCTGAATACTCAAAGTTTTATATCCGAAGCAAGTTTTCAAGAAACTGCTCGAGTTTTAGCAAAAGCTGCTCTCCGGGGCCGTATCGATTGGTTGAAAGGACTAAAAGAAAACGTTGTTCTGGGTGGGATGATCCCTGTTGGTACCGGATTCAAAGGATTCGTACACCGTTCAAATCAACATAAGAACATTCCCTTGAAAACAAAAAAAAAGAATCTATTCCAGGGAGAAATGAGAGATATTTTGTTTTACCACAGAGAATTATTTGATTCTTGTCTTTCAAAGAATTTCCATGATAGATCAAAACAACAATGATTTTTGGGATTTAATACAAGGGAGTCATCTTTTTTATCTTCTCTGTATTTATTATGGTTTTTAAATTGAGTAATAAAAAAAAAAAAAAAGAAATTCAAATAATAACAAATAGAAAGGAATTAGTGGTTTGGGTTGTGTATCAATGACCAATCCGCGTTAGAAAAGAAGGTTCCGTTGGAACAATTATTTATTTCAGGATACCTCATCTCTTTATTAAATATAAAAAGAGAAAGTGTGGGGAGAAATGACAAGAAGATACTGGAACATCAATTTGGAAGAGATGATGGAGGCGGGAGTTCATTTTGGTCACGGTACTCGGAAATGGAATCCTAGAATGGCACCTTATATCTCTACAAAATCGAAAGGTATTCATATTATAAATCTTACTAGAACTGCTCGTTTTTTATCAGAGGCTTGTGATTTAGTTTTTGATGCAGCAAGTAGAGGAAAACAATTTTTAATTGTTGGGACAAAAAATAAAGCAGCTGATTCAGTAGCACGGGCTGCAATAAGGGCTCGATGCCATTATGTTAATAAAAAGTGGCTTGGGGGTATGTTAACGAATTGGTCGACTACAGAAACGAGACTTCATAAATTCAGGGACTTGAGAATGGAACAAAAGACGGGGAGACTCGCCCGTCTTCCGAAGAGAGATGCAGCCGTGTTGAAGAGACAATTATCTCACTTGCAAACATATTTGGGTGGGATTAAATATATGACAGGGTTACCTGATATTGTAATCATCGTTGATCAACAAGAAGAATATACGGCCCTTCGAGAATGTATTACTTTGGGAATTCCAACAATTTCTTTAATCGATACAAATTGTGATCCGGATCTCGCGGATATTTCGATTCCGGCGAACGATGATGCTATAGCTTCAATACGATTAATTCTTACCAAATTAGTATTTGCAATTTGTGAGGGCCGCTCTAGCTATATAAGAAATCCTTGATTCATAATAAAATAAAAAATTTACTTCGTAAACTTGATAATAGAATCGGTTACTATTCCTGAATCTCAAAATATCTATACATAAATTACTGGGGATATTATGTGATTAATGGGTATCCTAAATAGAAAATTAAAGTACACAAGTCAAGAAATAGATAAGAGATGGTTGAATCAAAATAATTTCTTTTAAAGTTATATTTCAGTCAGAGGACAATATGAATGTTCTATCATATTCAATCAACACACTAAAGGGGTTATATGATATATCCGGTGTGGAAGTAGGCCAACATTTCTATTGGCAAATAGGGGGGTTCCAAATCCATGGCCAGGTACTTATTACTTCTTGGGTTGTAATTGCTATCTTATTAGGTTCAGCTGCTATAGCTGTTCGGAATCCACAAACCATTCCGACTGGCGGTCAGAATTTCTTTGAATATGTCCTTGAATTCATTCGAGACGTGAGCAAAACTCAAATTGGAGAAGAATATGGCCCTTGGGTTCCCTTTATTGGGACTATGTTTCTATTTATTTTTGTTTCGAATTGGTCAGGGGCTCTTTTACCTTGGAAAATAATACAATTACCTCACGGGGAGTTAGCCGCGCCCACGAATGATATAAACACTACTGTTGCTTTAGCTTTACTAACGTCAGTAGCTTATTTCTATGCGGGTCTTACAAAAAAAGGATTAGGTTATTTTGGTAAATACATTCAACCAACTCCAATTCTTTTACCCATTAACATCTTAGAAGATTTCACAAAACCTCTATCACTTAGTTTTCGACTTTTCGGAAATATATTAGCGGATGAATTAGTAGTTGTTGTTCTTGTTTCTTTAGTACCTTTAGTGGTTCCTATACCTGTCATGTTCCTCGGATTATTTACAAGTGGTATTCAGGCTCTTATTTTTGCAACTTTAGCCGCAGCTTATATAGGCGAATCCATGGAGGGTCATCATTGATTAGTCTTAGGAAAAGTCCTTTTTTTAGCTTAGATCAAGGCAATATATGTGTGGCTCAAGATACTCTATTCTATCAGGATAATCCATTTATATTCTCTAAATAGACAAATAGAGTCTACGGTAATAGAAAAAATGATTTTCGAGAAGTTTCAAATAAAAGGGAGTTGGTTAGTAGAGAGGGGTCGCACCAGGTATGTGCAATCCAATGGCTATAAGTTAACTCTTGTCGATTCGATGTTTCGAATTCGAAAATCTGATTGAATTTAAGCTCGAATGGGCGGTTTACGTTATGGAAGAAAGATATGTATATTTGATATTAGATATTGACAAGTTATATATGAACGAATATTTATATTTCATTTGCCCTACTTGCCTAAATTAAGATAGGTATGGTATGCCAATCGAAGACCTTCCGTTTCGTTTATGACTGTGAATTGAACGAATAAATAGAGAAAAGAAAGAACGAATGATTCGAAAAGTAAATGAAAAAACTCAAGTTGTATTGATTCAGAAAGATTCTAGAAATAGGAACTAAAAAAGATTAAGTCTTTCTAATGATCTAATGATTCAATACTATTCTTATTTCTATTTCAATTCGTAGTTTTTTGTTATTTTGACTCGATGAATATTAGCAATGGAATAATGAAGTCATAATTCATTGGTTGATTGTATCATTAACCATTTCTTTTTTTTTGTGTGAGGAACTTATCATGAATCCATTGATTGCTGCCGCTTCCGTTATTGCTGCTGGATTGGCTGTAGGACTTGCTTCTATTGGACCTGGAGTTGGCCAAGGTACTGCTGCAGGCCAAGCTGTAGAGGGTATTGCGAGACAGCCCGAGGCAGAGGGAAAAATACGAGGTACTTTATTGCTTAGTTTGGCTTTTATGGAAGCTTTAACAATTTATGGATTGGTTGTAGCATTAGCGCTTTTATTTGCGAATCCTTTTGTTTAATCTGAGAAAAGAAAAAGAAATATGGGAAAGACGTATTTCTTTTCTGGTATTGGACTTGCAGGTTGCTTTTTCACATTATATCAAAATATCGTTCCTACACAATTACTTATTCGTTGAGAAAATAACCTCCGGGAAGGACTGATTTGAGGATGAGGAATTAGTGTTACCCACTCGCTTTCTTCCTTCCCCTTATTAGTCCAAAGGAAAAGTGTTGCAACAAAAGAAGTATTTCGCAATTCACATGAAACCTAGTACCTAATTCTATTCCAATAAGTATTATTCTTATTGCTTATTGGGAATCTCAATTGAAAAAAGACAATTCATTTCGAAATTGAATCGATTTTTGAACCGATTTTTGATTTATGAAGTAGCAAAGAGATGAAGTAATACAACGATTTTCTAGTTTATCTATAAGAGGAGCTCATATGACAAATGTAACCGATTCTTTCGTTTTCTTGGGTCACCGGCCATCCGCCGGGAGTTTCGGGTTTAATACCGATATTTTAGCAACAAATCTAATAAATCTAAGTGTAGTGATTGGTGTATTGATCTTTTTTGGAAAGGGAGTGTGTGCGGGTTGTTTATTTCAAGAATAGGTTGGATTCAACCAGCTGTATCTCTTTTTTTTTTTTTCTTTATAACTAAGGAT